TTAGTAATTGTATAAAATGCTAAAAAAAGTTTAATGGCTTAATAATTTATTTAGTTAAAATTTTTATAGAAAATTAATTTTCTATAAAAAAATATATAAAAACTCTAAGGAAAACGGGGTGTTAATTTTGTGTACAAATTATTAGTTAAATGAATCAATGTATTTTATATAATAATTATAAATTCATAACCTAAAAGTTTAAGTTTTATAGTAATATATAATAAATATTTTATTATAATAAAATATTTATTATACTATTATATAATATATATTTTATTATAATAATATATTTATTAATTATAATTAATAAAATATTTTAATATTAGTAAATATATATTAATCATTAATACATAATTCAAAAAAGAATAAATTACTGTTATTATTTCTATTATATAATATATATTTAATTATAATAATACATTTATTATACTATTATATAATATATATTTTATTATAATAATATATTTATTATACTATTATATAATATATTTTATTATAATAATATATTTATTATAGTTGATACTATAGAATCCTTATTTCTTTTAAGTCTAAAAGAAAGAAATAAGGATTCTATAGTAATCATTTATATTTAAATAATTTATTATAATTATATGGAATATTAGACAGTTGAATATGTTTTTATTATATATCTATTTTATTATAGTGATCACTTATATTTAAATAATTTATTATACAGATATTTAATAGTTAAATATGTTTTTATTATAGCTAATATTCTCTATAGTAATTACTATAGAATCCTTATTTCTTCTTTCAAACTTAAAAGAAATAAGGATTCTATAGTAATTACTTATATTAAATGATTTATTATATAATTAGGTGTTTTAAATTTATTGAATATTTTATGTTGTATAACTTTTACTTAATTTTGTTAATCATTTAAATTTCTGGGAGCCTTTACTTAATAACTAATATTATACTATTAGAATTATAAATATATCAACACTTTTGTGTTTTATTACAAGAATTTCTTTCAAGTTAATATTATCTGTGGAGATTATACTCTTAGGTTACCCCAATAGCCGGTAGGATGCTACCCCAATAGCATTTTATATAAGAATAATCTCTAACTTATTTTTTAAATTGGATCCATAAAAAATTTGGGGAGGAAGTATTAATTACGCCGTCAAACTTTTTGCTCCTATTTTATGGTTTTATTCTGACCATAAAATTAATTCTTTCATAGAGTTATATGGATATATATATTTAATATTTTAGTTTCCAGTAATTAAAATTATATAATTATGTTTATGAATTAGCTATTGAATATTATATAGATTAAAATTTGTGCCAGCATTCGCGGTTAAACAATTTATATAAATTAATTTTTTAAGTTGATAATTTTTATTTGTGGTAGGTTTAAATAAATTTTATTTAGGTGGAATTTATATTTTATTAAAATATCTAGTTTTTATTTATGAGATTTTATTATTAAACTAGGATTAGATACCCTATTATAATTAAGTGTAAATATTTAACTTGAATAGTATTAGTTATGTTCTTTAAGGCTCAAAGAATTTGGCGGTAAACTATCTTTTTAGAGGAACCTGTAAGTTAATTGATAAACCACGATAGAAATTACTTTTAATAATTATTTGTATACCGCTATATTGTGGAATTTTTTGATAAAAATTTTCTTTAACTTATTGATTCAAATTAGGTCAAGGTGCAGTTTTAAAAAAGTTTTTATGGGTTACTTTTATTTTTATTAAGTTAAGATAAAAATCTAAAAGATTTATTGAATTAGGATTTAATAGTAAATTTAATTAATTTATTAAATTGAATTTTGCTCTATTTTATGCACATATCGCCCGTCACTCCTGATTTAAGTTAGGATAAGTCGTAACAAAGTAACTTTACCGGAAGGTAAAGTTAGAATTATTCAAATTATAGCTTATATAAAGTTCTTTAGTTACATTAAAGAGAAAATTAAATATTTTATTTGATGCTTATTTCAGATAGTATAGGATTTAAATAGATTTTAAATATTTAATTATATTTAAGTAACTTAATGAAATAATATATATATATATATAACTGTGAAGGAATTTAAGTTAATCATATGTTTTAATTAATTAGTACCTTTTGTATCAGGGTGAGTTAATTTTTTTAATTATTTTATTTTCCCGAATTAAGAAGTTCAATAAAGATGTATTTATACTTGTTTCATAAAGTTAAACAATATTTTTATAGTAATTATATGTTATTCATTTTTTATTTATCTGGTTATTAAGGAAGTTAATTAAATTAATTACTTATTTTTTTTATTATTTATATAAATTTTTAAGTAGAAAGTTATTAGGGATAAGCTTAATAATTTAAATACAATTTTTTCTAATTAATATTTATTTTCTTTTAAATTTTGATTTAAGTTTTTAATAAATTAATATTTTCAATTATTATTTTATTATTTTTAATTTTTTACTTAATTTTATTGTTTAATAATTTTATTTGTAAATAATGATTTAATTAGTATAATGTAAAATTTAATTAAAATTAACTCGACAAAAATTATTTCCAACTGTTTATCAAAAACATTTCTTTTTGGGTATTTAAAAGGTATCTTCTGCCCTATGAAAATTTAAATGGCTGCAGTATTTTGACTGTGCAAAGGTAGCATAATAATTAGTTTCTTAATTAGGAGCTTGTATGAATGGATGTATGAGATTTATATTTTATTTATATAAAAATTAAAAATTTAAATTTAAGTTAAAATGCTTAAGAAAATTCTTGGGACGATAAGACCCTATAGAACTTGAATTAAAGTTAGTGAAGTTGATTTTTGTATATAAATTTTTATTCATAAATTTATTTTTCGCTGGGGTGGTGATTAAATTTTAACTTTAATTTTTTTATTCATTTATATATGTTTATATAGATCCTAAAAGATATTAAGATAAAGTTACCTTAGGGATAACAGCGTAATTTTAATGGAGAGTTCATATCTATATTTATTTTTGCGACCTCGATGTTGAATTAAGAAAAAGTAAAGAAGCAGTATTCTTAAATTTAAGTCTGTTCGACTTTTAATTTCTTACATGATTTGAGTTCAAACCGGCGTGAGCCAGGTTGGTTTCTATCTAAGAAACATTTAAAGTTTATTTAGTACGAAAGGACCAGTAAGCTTACTTATCGTTTAGTGTTAAATTAAAATAAATGAATTGGCAGATTAGTGTGTTAAATTTAGAATTTATTTAAGTAATAAATATACATTCATTAATATATTTAATTAGATTTCTTTTTTTATTAGTTTTTGTAATAGTTTCTGTAGGGTTTTTTACTTTATTAGAACGTAAAGTTTTAGGCTATATTCAAGTTCGTAGGGGCCCCAATAAAGTTGGGGTTTTAGGATTGTTACAACCTTTTAGAGATGGAATAAAACTTTTTATAAAGGAGCAGTTTTTCCCAATAAATTCTAATTATATAATTTATATGATTTGTCCTATATTAAGTTTAGTACAGTCTTTATTTCTGTGAGTTTTGTTTCCTTATTATTTCAATTGTCTAGAATTTAATTTAGGATTAATATTTTTTCTGTGTTGTTCAAGATTAGGTGTGTATGGTTTAATAATTTGTGGTTGGTCTTCCAATAGTTTATATTCAATATTGGGTTGTATTCGTAGAGTCTCACAAGCTATTTCTTATGAAGTAAGATTGTCTCTTATTCTTTTATGTTTTTTTTTATTAATTGATAGTTACAATTTTTTAGGGTTTTATTCTTTAAATAGTTCAGTTTGATTTATATTTATTTCATTTCCTATTTTTTTTAGTTGACTTTCATGTTGTATGGCTGAAAGAAACCGTACTCCCTTTGATTTTTCTGAAGGTGAAAGAGAATTAGTATCAGGTTTTAATATCGAGTATGGGGGAGGGGGATTTGCTTTATTATTTATTTCTGAATATTCAAGAATTATTTTCCTTTGTCTTTTGACTTGTTTAATTTTTTTAAGTTCAAATTTAGCTAGATTTTTATTTTTTGTTGAATTAGTTATTATATGTTTTTTGTTTATTTGGGTTCGGGCAACCCTACCCCGTTATCGTTATGATAAATTAATATATCTTGCTTGAAAGTGTTATTTACCCATAGCTTTAAATTATATAATTATATTTTTATTAGTAAGGGTTCTATGTTTTTATCATTTTTTTTTGTAAAGCTAGTAAATGTGTATCTTTCTTGTACTTTCAAAGTACTTGCTTTAAAAATAAGCTAAATAGCTTTTATTTAATAATTTTTTCTCAAAGTTTTACTAAGATAGGGTCTGTAATAAAGTATATGAAATATACTACTGTAAGAATTATCCCTGTATTTGTAAAAGGCAATTCTACTGGTCGAGCTCCAATTCAAGTTAATAATATGATTGTTATAACAAATATTCAGAAATTAAATTGGCTGATAGGATAGAATTGGATCCCCTTAAATTTAGATTTTATAGTAAATGGTAAAATTACCAAAATAATAATAGATAAAAATAATGCTAACACACCACCTAGCTTATTTGGAATTGATCGTAAGATAGCATATGCAAATAGAAAATATCATTCTGGTTGAATATGAACTGGTGTAACTATAGGGTTTGCTGGTGTAAAATTATCGGGGTCTGATAGTAAATAGGGATTAGATATAGTTAAAATTATAAGAAGTGTAATTGTAATACAAAATCCTATAATATCTTTAATAGAGAAAAATGGATGGAAGGGAATTTTATCTAAATTTGAATTTACCCCTATAGGGTTTCTAGATCCTGTAAGGTGGAGAAAAAATAAGTGAATTATTGTTAATATTGCAATTACAAATGGTAATATAAAATGTAATCTAAAAAATCGTGATAGTGTAGCGTTATCTACACTAAACCCCCCTCAAATTCAGTTTACTAAGGTAGGACCTACATATGGGAATGCTGATAGTAAATTGGTAATTACTGTAGCTCCTCAAAAAGATATCTGCCCTCAAGGTAATACATAACCTAGAAAGGCTGTAGCTATTGTTGCAAGAAGGATAATAACTCCTATATTTCAAGTTTTTTGAAGATGAAAAGATCCATAATAAATTCCTCGTCCAACATGAAGATATATACAAATAAAGAATAATGAGGCTCCATTAGAGTGAATAATTCGCATCAATCATCCGTAGTTAACATCTCGGGTGATATGTCTGACACTGTTAAAAGCTATTTCAATATTGGCAGTATAATGTATAGATAATAAAATACCTGTAATTAATTGAATAGACAGACATAACCCTAAAATTGAACCAAAATTTCATCAAGCAGAGAGGTTTACAGGGGCAGGTAAATCAATTAAAGCATTGTTAATAATAGCAATTATTTTATCTTTTTTTCGTATAGGTTTATTCATTTTATTTAGATCGTAATGGTCCTTTATAAATTTTAATAATCATTGTCACAGAAATTATTGCTAATAATAAATATATGAATATTATAATTGTGATAAGTATTGTTTTTTTATTATAAATTTTTATAAGAGTTATAGATTCATTAAATGTGAATGTTTGAAGTTTATCATTTATTTGGGTTTCTGAAATTAGTTCTTCTATTGGTAGAATAAAAAAAGCTATAGGAAAAATTATTATGATATTTGGAGTGAATTTTTCATTTGATGCAATACTACTTATATATATAAATAAAATTAATAATCCTCCGATTAATATTAAAAAAATAATTATTGCTATTCATGATGATGAAATAAGTTTAGAAATTAAAATAGTAGATATTGTGGTTTGGATTAATAACAAAATTCCTATAGATATTGGTGTTTTTAAAGTTGAGATTAAAGATGTGATAAATATTATGATCTTAATTACTATTAGTTTTATTTCAACAAATATTTTAATAAAAATATTAGTCTTGGGTATTAAAGATGTGGATTATTTCTACTTTGTTGAAGTTTTAAAGGATTTTCCTAATTTTAGTTTACAAGACTAATATTTTTATTAAAATATTAAAACTTATTTTTTATTCATTTATATATATATATATTATATCTTTATTTTCTTTATTAATAATTCGTAAGCATATTTTTTTATGCTTATTGAGATTAGAATTTATTGTGGTTTCTTTATTAATTATATATATATATTATTTTCTTTTTTTTACTAGAGGGTTTTATTTAATAGTTATTATAATGGTTTTTTTTGTTTGTGAGGGTGTATTAGGTTTAAGAGTTTTAGTTAGAATAATTCGATGTTTTGGTAATGATTATTTAAATTCTATAAATTTATGATAGGAATTATATTTTTTATACTAATAATGATCCCCTTTAGATTTTTAAGTTCATCATGACTTTTGAGCCAATTTTGCTATCTTTTTTTATATATAATAGTATTGCTACAAGGTTGTAATGGTTTTTTTACAAGAATTTCTTATATATATGGTATAGATAACTTTTCTTATAATCTAATTCTTTTAAGTTTATTAATTAGATCCTATATGGTTATTTCTATACATGGGTCATTGAATATAGGGTTCTATGTTCTTATTAATTTAAGATTAAGATTTTTTTTATTAATTATTTTTAGTTCATTAAATTTTTTATATATATATATTTCTTTTGAATTTGTTTTAGTTCCATTAGTAATTCTAGTATTAGGTTGGGGTTACCAACCTGAACGTCTAATAGCTGGCTTATATTTATTTTTTTATACAGTATTAGTATCCCTACCTTTATTAATTTTGATTGTTCAAGTATACTATAGAAGAGGTTCAATGTTTTTTGATTATTTGAGGTATAATTCAAAGTTTATCTTAATTCATTTTATTTTAGTTTTTGTTTTTATAGTTAAGTTACCTATATTTTTAGTTCACTTTTGGCTACCAAAAGCTCATGTTCAAGCTCCTGTTTCTGGTTCTATAATTTTAGCTGGATTAATACTAAAAATTGGAGGTTATGGATTAATTCGTATTATATACATATATGAATTTATGTATATGCAATATTCATATTTTTGATACTCTTTATCTTTAGTAGGATCAATATTGATTGGTATTGTTTGTTTAATACAGGGTGATATTAAATGTTTAATTGCTTATTCTTCAGTATCTCATATGGGGATAGTAATTATAGGCTTAATAACAATAAGAAGTTGGGGGTTAATAGGTTCTTATTTATTAATATTGGGTCATGGGTTTTGTTCGTCAGGTTTATTTTATATAGCTAATTTATTTTATTTACGAACTGGAAGTCGTAGTTTTTTTATTAATAAGGGTTTAATAATATATATACCTAGATGTTCAATGATTTGATTTATTTATTGTGCTTTTAATATAAGATGTCCACCTAGAATTAATTTTTTGAGAGAAGTAATGATTTTAACAAGTATGATATTCTTTTGGTTTAATTCCTTAATATTTTTTGTTGGAACTTCATTTTTATGTGCCTGTTTTAGTTATTATTTATACAGATATAGACAACATGGTTTATACCATAATTTATATAGTTTTTCAACTGTAAATTTAATGGAGTTTTTATGTTTGTTTATACATTTAGTTCCTCTTTTAGTTTATTCAATTATTATTATGAGTTTATTTTATTTAGATAGTTTATATAAAAATATAGATTTGTGGTTTCTAAGAAGTTCTTGTATTCTAAATTTTGTTAAATTTATATTATATTTGGTCTTTAATTTTATTAATATTTTCTTTAATTTTTTTATTTAGTGGTATATTTTTTATAATACAAAATTTTAGTTTATTATTTGAGTGATTATTATATACAAGTAATTCTGTTCCAATAGTATATATTATTTATTTAGACTGGATTTCAATGTTTTTTACTTTTGTTGTTTTTTTTATTTCATCAATAGTAGTTTTGTACAGAAGAGTATATATAGGAGATTATAATTATAGTTCTGTTCGTTTTTTGTTTCTTGTTTTGTTATTTGTATTTAGAATACTCTTAATAATTTTAAGTCCAAATTTACTAAGAATTATATTAGGTTGAGATGGTTTAGGGTTGGTCTCATATTGTTTAGTAATTTACTATAGTTCCTTAAGGAGATACTTGGCGGGTATAATTACTTGTTTAATTAATCGTTTGGGGGATATTGGCTTACTAATCGCCTTAGGCTGAATTTTTAATTATGGTAGATGAAATTTTATTTTTTGCCTAAATTATTTAAATGAATATATTTTTTATTTAATTATTATTTCTTCATTTACTAAAAGTGCACAAATTCCTTTTTCAAGTTGATTACCTGCTGCTATAGCAGCTCCTACTCCAGTTTCTTCACTTGTGCATTCTTCAACTTTGGTTACAGCGGGTGTATACCTTTTAATTCGTTTTTTTAACTACGTTATTTATGTAAATTCTTTCTTTTTATTTATTAGTTTAATAACTATAATTATATCTTCCTTCTGTGCTAACTACGAATTTGATTTAAAAAAGATTATTGCTTTGTCTACATTAAGACAGTTAGGTTTAATAATAAGTTGTTTATTTATAGGGTTAGTGGATTTATCGTTTTTTCATTTACTTTCACATGCTATATTTAAATCCTTATTATTTTTATGTTCAGGTATTATTATTCATTTAATGATAGGTTGTCAAGATATCCGTAGAATGGGTTCAATTTGTTTTTCTATGCCTTTAACTTGTTGTTGTTTTAATGTTTCGAATATGGCTTTATGTGGATTTCCTTTTTTATCTGGATTTTATTCCAAGGATTTAATTGTTGAGAGTTCAGCTTTTAGAGGAATGAGATTAATTATGTTCATATTATTTTATCTTGGATTGGGTCTTACTGCTTCTTATAGTATTCGTTTGTTTTATTATAGAATTTTAATAAAATTCAACTTTGTTGTTTTAACGAATTTAATAGAAGATATTTCTTATATAAAAATAAGAATCATATTTTTAACTTTTTTTTCTGTGTCTTTTGGTTGTATATTTATGTGACTAGTGAATTTAGATATATATTTTTTAACTTTACCTTACTACTTAAGGATTTTAACCATTTTTATTGTTAGTATAGGTTTATATATTGGCTATACTTTAAATGATTTAAGAAATTTTATATTTACTTATTTTTATTTTTTAAATGGTTCAATATGATTTATATATAGATATTCTTATAGTTTTTTTTATATAAATTTTTTCTTTGGGAAAAATTTATATAAAAGAATATTCTGAGGTGAGTACTATGGTGGTTTAGGAATAACTTTTTATTTAATAAAGTTATCTAACTTTTTTCAGTTTTATTCGTTTAGTTCATTAAAGGTGTTTTTTATTACACTTATTTTTTGGTTGGTAATTTTTATATAACTTTTATAGCTTATTTAGAGTATATTATTGAAGTTAATAAGGAAGCAGACTGCTTGAGAGTATTTATAAGTAAATACTTACTATCTTTTTAATGAAAATAAAATGTTTTCATAAACTATATAAATTCAAAGGGAAAAACGGAGTTTAACCGCTTTAAAGATTAGTTAGCAGCTACCTTTATTCCAATTCCCTTTTAATTGGATTTCTTAAATCAATTTTCTTATTAACATTAAGGTGCCTCTCCTCTTTGGCTTCAATTAAAACATGAAGGAAGTGTCCTTAATGATTTAGGTCGAAACTAAATGTAAAATTTACTTCAATGTTAAGATTAGTTTATAAAACACCTTTTGATTGCAAATCAAATATTATACTTAAATATAATCCTTCTATGTAGTTCAGTTGATTATACCATTAGTTCATTCATGTAGTAATCCTGCAATTAAGATAATAATGAATGAAATTGAAGTTAAAATTCAGTATTTAATTATAGATGTTTTTATAGTCAAAATAATTGGTATAATTATAATGATTTCAATGTCAAAGATTAAGAAGATTACAGCAATTATGAAGAAATGGATAGAGAATGGCAATCGGCTATAAGATATTGGGTTAAATCCACATTCAAATGGTGTTGCTTTTTGGTTATCCGTAATTGATTTTTTTCTTACTAAAGCAATAATTAATACTACCCCTATAATGATTATACAAATTAAACAGAGTATCATTATAACTAAATTCATTATTCATTTTATTACTAAACTTTTAAGTTGGAAGCTTAATATACTTTTTATATTAAAAGAATTATCTACCTCATCAGTAAATTGAAATATACAGAAATAGTCAGACTACATCAACAAAATGTCAATATCAAGCAGAAGCTTCAAATCCTACATGGTGGAGTCTTGATAGATGGAGTTTTAAAACTCGTAAGGTTGAGATTAAAATAAAGATGGTCCCAATAATTACGTGTAACCCATGAAATCCTGTTGCCATAAAAAATGTTGACCCATAAACCGAGTCTGCTATAGAAAATGGTGCCTCATAATATTCTACAGCTTGTAAAAATGTAAAGTAGACACCTAGAATAATAGTAATTATTAGTCTTTGAGATGTTTGTGTGAAATTATTATTTACTAATGCATTATGTGCTCAAGTGATTGAAATTCCTGATGATAATAAAATTATCGTATTTAATATTGGAATTCTTATTGGATTAAATGGTTTAATTCCTATAGGAGGTCATTGTATACCAATTTCTACTCTAGGGGAAAGTCTTCTATGGAAAAAAGCCCAAAAGAAAGATGAAAAAAATAATACTTCTGATGTAATAAATAAAATTATACCTCATTTTATTCCGGTTACTACTTTTTTAGTATGGAGTCCTTGAAAAGTTGATTCTCGTACTACGTCTCGCCATCATTGAATTATAGTGAGTAAAATGATTAGTACTCCTAAGTTTATTAATCAAGTTTCATTTATATGAAATCATATAATTGTTCCAGAGGTCATTGATATAAGTCCTATTGATCCTGTTAGTGGTCAGGGGCTATTATCTACTAAATGGAATGGGTGATTTTTCATTTAAATTTCTCTAGAATAAAGTGTTGAAAGTGTTATAAACACATAGGATTGAATAAATGCTACAGCTATTTCAAAGATTATTAATCCTATAAATAATCATATTATAATTATTATTAAAGAAAAATTTCTTACTAAATTGTTACCTAATAAGGACATAAGTAAATGGCCAGCAATTATATTTGCTCTAAGTCGCACAGCTAATGATCCTGGTCGAATGACGTTTCTGATTGATTCAATTATAACTATAAATGGTATTAAAGGAGTTGGGGTGCCAACGGGTACAAGATGTGTAAATATTCTATTTGTTTTGTTTATTCAACCAAATAATATTAAAGAAATTCACAATCTAATAGCTATTGCTAATGAAAAGACTAAATGTGCGGATGCAGTAAATACATACGGTAAAAGTCCTATAATATTGTTAATAAGAATATATAGAAATAATCTTACTATTAAAATTGATGGTTCAGATTTTTTTAAATGCATAATAATCTCTATTATTAATTTATTCAATATAATTATTAAGATATTTAGTGGTTTTCTAGGAAGGTTTCAGTAGGATATAGGAATTATTAAAAAGAAAAATATTCTTATTCAATTTAATGAAAAGTTTCCTGTAGCTGGGTCAAATACTGAAAATAAGTTTATTATCATATTCACTTTATTTTAAATTTTTTAGATATTAATGTTCCTTTAATAATTATATTTGAATTAAAATAGTTAATAATTATAGTTATTAGAAGAGAAGATATAGTTATCAATATAATAATAGTTCATCATATAGGAGCTATTTGTGGAATAAAGAAACACTAAAGTAAGTAATTTTAATCTGACAAATTAATGTTTTATATTAAACTAGATTCTTTCATTAAGAGTATTCGCTTTTACTATAATTTGGTTTAAGAGACCAATACTTGCATTTAAGTAACTTAATGATGAATAATTTTTTATTCAGCTGTTAAATGATTTTATATCTACAGATTCTATTATGATAGGTATGAATCTATGATTTGCCCCACAAATCTCTGAACATTGGCCATAGTATGTTCCAGGTCGTATAATTATTATTCTTCCTTGATTAATTCGTCCTGGGGACCCATCAATTTTAATACCTAATGCTGGAATTGTTCAAGAGTGAATAACATCATATGATGTTACAAGAATTCGTGCTTGAATATTAAATGGTATTACAATTCGATTATCAGATTCAAGCAGTCGGTATTCATTAGATTCAATAGAATTAGTTTGTTTTATATAAGAGTCAAATTCAATTTTTTTTAAATCAGAATACTCATAACTTCAATATCATTGATGGCCAATAGCTTTAAGTGTAATTAATGGTTTATTAACTTCTTCTAATAAATATAAGATTTTTAGTGATGGTAGTGCAATAACAATAAGGAGTACTGCTGGTATTAAGGTTCAAATTAATTCAATTATTTGACCTTCTAATAATATTCGATTAGTAAATTTATTGTATACTAGTGATATAATTATGTATACTACTGCAATTGTAATTATTGTTAAAACTATTATAGTGTGGTCATGAAATATAATTAATTGTTCTATAATTGGTGAAACTGCATCTTGGAATCTTACTATATTTCATGTGGCTATTTCCAGCAAAATATAATTTATATATGAATCTTAAGTTCATTGCACTAATCTGCCATACTGATTATTTAATTATTATAGGTAATTCAGTATATGAATGTTCTTGAGGTGGTATTTGTTGTAGTCATTCAATTGAAGAATTGTTACTATAATTAAATATAGAAACTCGTTTAGATAATATTCTTTCTCAAAGAATGAAAATTATGATTATAATTCTTATTAAGGAGATTATTCTTCCGATTGAAGATAGGATGTTTCATGATGTGTACATGTCAGGATAATCAGAATATCGTCGAGGGAGTCCTCTTAATCCTAGAAAATGTTGTGGGAAAAAAGTAGTATTAACACCAATAAATATCACTGAGAATTGAATTTTTAACCATTTAGGATTTATTGTTATTCCCGTAAATAATGGGTATCATTGAATGAATCCTGCTATAATTGCAAATACTGCTCCTATAGATAAGACATAGTGAAAATGTGCAACTACGTAATATGTATCATGTAAAACAACATCAATAGATGAATTTGATAAAATAATTCCTGTTAGCCCCCCTATTGTAAAAAGGAATACAAATCCCACTGACCATATTATTGAAATTGATGTTTTTAAGGATACTCCATGTATTGTTGCCATTCATCTAAAAATTTTAATACCAGTAGGAACTGCAATAATCATAGTTGCAGAAGTGAAGTAAGCTCGAGTGTCAACGTCTATACCAACTGTAAATATATGATGAGCCCATACCACAAATCCTAAAATTCCAATTGACAATATTGCGTACACTATTCCAATGTATCCAAATGATTCTGTTTTTCCTCTTTCTTGACTAATAATATGTGAAATTAATCCAAACCCAGGAAGAATAAGAATATATACTTCAGGATGACCAAAAAATCAAAATAAATGCTGATATAAAATTGGATCTCCCCCACCGGCAGGGTCAAAAAATGTTGTATTAATATTACGGTCTGTTAATAATATAGTAATTGCACCTGCAAGAACAGGTAAGGATAAAAGAAGCAAAATTGCTGTAATTAGTACAGACCATACAAATAAAGGTGTTCGATCTATTGACATTCCTGTGGGTCGTATATTTATTACTGTCGTAATAAAGTTTACAGCTCCTAAAATTGATGAGATTCCAGCTAAGTGTAATGAAAAAATAGATATATCTACTCTTGGACCTGCATGTGCAATATTTCTAGAAAGTGGTGGGTAAACAGTCCAACCGGTTCCTACACCTATTTCAATAAGAGAACTTGTTATTAATAAAGTTAATGAGGGTGGTAAAAGTCAAAATCTTATATTATTTAATCGGGGAAAAGCTATATCAGGAGCTCCAATTATTAAAGGTAAAAGTCAATTACCAAATCCCCCAATTATAATTGGTATTACTATGAAGAAAATCATAATAAAAGCGTGTGAAGTAACAATTACATTGTATGCTTGGTCATTATTAATAAAAGCCCCAGGTTGAGCTAGTTCAATTCGAATAATTATACTCAATATTATTCCCACTATTCCTGATCAAATTCCAAATATAAAATATAGGGTTCCAATATCTTTATGGTTTGTAGAAAATAATCATTTGTTCATTTTACTATGAAAATTTTCTACAAATATTAAGATGTCTGATTATAAGGTAGTAAACTGTAAATTTACTTAAGAATTAAAATTCTCTTGATAAAATAGGTCTTTTAGTTTAATAAAAACGTTAAATTGCAAATTTAAAAATGATTGTGTCTAAGACTTACCCTTCTTTTGATATAAACAACTTTGAAGGCTGTTAGTTTTTATACTTAACTTAAAATCTTTAAAAGATTATAGTTAATGTAATAATCATTGGAGTAATGAAAATATTAACTATTATAACAAATAATTCGTTATAATTTGTTCTTCTATGCCATTTTTTTAATGATGAGTAAGAAATTATAGAAGTAAATGCTATTCGAGTATAAAAAGCTGTAACTAGTATTGAAGTTAAAATAAGAATAAAGGTTAATAAATACTCTTCTTTTTGTAGTATAATTTGAATTACTAGTATTTTTCCTAAGAATCCAATTATTGGTGGGAACCCCCCTATTGAAAGTATATTTACTCACAGATTAATTTTAAGAAATCTGTTGTGTTCAATTAGTATTATTTGATTAATAAAGTTAATTTTTATATTTTTAATGATTTTAATTAATAATATTAGTCTAGTAGAATATAAAATTAAGTATATAAATGTAATTCTGTAATAATTAATTGTAGTTAATATAATTCTTATATTGTAAATTGAAGAATATCCTAATGTTTTTCGTATCGAAGACTGGTTTAAACAAAAAATTGAACCTATAACTATTCCCAATAAGATTGGAATAATAAGTATTTTTCTGTTAATTTGGTATATAATTGTCAACGGAGGTAATTTTAAAACAGTTAATATTGTAAATATTGTATAATAATTTATTGTTTCAATGATTATTAAAACTCAGTTATGAAAAGGTGCTGATCCTAATTTAATAAGTATCGCTATAGATAAGATTATTTCATTTATTATATTAACCCCAATTAATATAATAACTGCTCTAAATAAAAATATGGTAGAAGCTACTCTTTGTATAATAAAATATTTAATTATGGATTCGGATCTAATAATATTTCTTGTTTGTAAGAATGGAATAAATGATAATAAAGATATTTCAAGTCCTATTCATATAGAGATTCAGTTATTTGAACAAATAGTTATAATAACCCCAATTATTATAGTATTTGCTAGTAGAATTTTAGTTGAATTAAATAATATTAGAAAGAAGAATATAAATTCTATAGTTAGGGTATGAACCTAATAGCTTTTGTTAGCTTATCTTTCTTTTCTTGTATTATAGTGTAAGACGCACTTGAAATTTTGATTTTCATGGATTAAGTTTAATTCTTAATTTTACAATAAGAGTATAATATACATAATTTATTCTATCAAAATAACCCTTTTTCTCAGGCATCTTATT